TCGATTTTTCAAATTTTTACATATTCATTCAAAATAAAGTTATATGTTTTGACTGAAGTGAGATAATAGAGTTATTTTTTTTATGATTAATTTATTAAAGAGTTTTTCAATTAATTAGTTACGTGAATTCTGACTCCTGAGATAGTGCAGATGCCAAAGACGATGAATTGAGTTCTTTTTTTCTTTCTCTAGTTTTGTTCATACCACCTATAATGATTGATAATTGACAAATTTTCAATTGCATTTTTTGAATTCTTGGAACTAGTTATCTTTCTCTATTTCTTAAAAAAAAAATGCAATTGAAACTTAGGGAAGTACTTTAGAAACATATGTATAAAAAACCATATTTTATTGAGTCCCTTCATGCCTACTATAACTAGTTATTTCGGTTTTCTACTAGCAGCTTTAACTATAACCTCAGTTCTATTTATTGGTCTAAGCAAAATACGACTTATTTGAAATTAATTGAATGCAGATTTTTTTATAAAAAAGGATTTCGGTGGTATTTCATATGTTCGATAGTTCCTTACCGTGTTAATTACCCAATTTTGTGAGATTCATCGGCAATACAGATTAAGAGCTAGGAATAGATAGTACCTCTCTTTTCTCCCTTTCAAAAATGAAAACAAAAGAAAATTGAAATGATTGAAGTTTTTTTATTTGGAATCGTCTTAGGTCTAATTCCTATTACTTTGGCTGGATTATTCGTAACTGCTTATTTACAATACAGACGTGGTGATCAGTTGGACTTTTAATTAATTAACATCTCGTTTTTTTTTACTGACCTCCTTCTTGCTTTCATATGCGGGAGGTCTAATTCAGATTTCTGCTCAGTAATTTGCGAGCAGTGGAATTTTGACACAATCTAATAAACAAGAGTGAAATCACGCTCTGTAGGATTTGAACCTACGACATTGGGTTTTGGAGACCCACGTTCTGCCGAACTGAACTAAGAGCGTTTTTCTTGTTTTTTTTTCTAAAAAACGAAAAAGCTAGAAAGAGGGCATTTTTTAACCCGAATCTATTTCGTACGTATATACTATATCATACATAGTATATCATAAATTTCAGAATAGATACCTCGTTACTGCTCTTCTGAGCAGTAATAGGTAGGGATGACAGGATTTGAACCCGTGACATTTTGTACCCAAAACAAACGCGCTACCAAGCTGCGCTACATCCCTTTCAATTGGTTTACAGTGTCATTGTAGAGAATTCCTGTCTTGTTTTCCACATCCTTCTTCTTTTTTATTGGTATATCAAATTCATTTCTTCTTTTTTTCTCATATCAGATAACAAAGATATAATTAAAAAATTTACTTTTTTTTACGAAAATTCTCTCAATTTCAATTTGACATAAATAGGCGTTTACGTTTTCAAATGGAATCTATAAGATCGTTCTAGTAGACAATATTTCAATTCTCATTTTGAAAGCGGAGGGACGTAAGTTACGTATACAAATACAAAAACTTCTTAATTACATGTACATCTGTAGTTATATATATTACTATATATAATGTAATACAATAAAGAAGAAAGAAGGAGGATTTCAAATGCGAGATCTAAAAACATATCTTTCCGTAGCACCGGTACTAAGTACTCTATGGTTCGGTTCGTTAGCGGGTTTATTAATAGAGATTAATCGTTTATTTCCAGATGCATTAACATTTCCCTTTTTTTGATTCTAGTTATTAACATCAGAAAGGGGTGAAAAATTTAGAGATACAATCAACGATCGGGGACTAATCCCCCCCCCCCCCCCCACTTTTTATAATTTATTCTAAAAAACTAATTAGAAAAGGTGGGGGGGGGGAGAAAGGTCATAAAAATGAGGGTTCAGGATCCAATTAAATTAGTATTAGTAATAGAACGAAAAAAAGTGTTGCTAGGGAAAGAGTATCTTATGAGATACTTAAAAAAAATACTGTACAAAGATTTTAAATAGAGTTTTCACAAAATCATTGTATTACTTATTATTTTTATTTAATTACTAATTAATATTCATTGCAACGAAATATTTCAGAATTTTTTTTAGTTAACAGCTTCTATTTTTTTGGTTCTTGTTCTTTCTGGATCCTAAAATGAAAATAGAAGATTGAGGTGAATCATAAATCCAAAGGAGGTTTCATGGCCAAGGGTAAAGATGTTCGAGTAACAATTATTTTGGAATGTACCAGTTGTGTTCGAAATGATATTAAAAAAGAATCAGCAGGAATTTCCAGATATATTACTCAAAAGAATCGGCATAACACCCCTAGTCGATTGGAATTGAGAAAATTCTGTCCCTATTGTTATAAACATACAATTCACGGGGAAATCAAGAAATAGATCAAATTGAGTGCTTGTATGTCAACTTTTATTTTAAAAACAGGAATAATGCTAGTACCTATATATTATTACATATATATAAATATAAACAAATAAATCAATAGAAAGAAATCTAATCCTAGATTCTTAATTCTATATAGAAACTCTATCCTATATAGAAATAGAAATCGTTTTTATTTTGATCCGATCAAAATAGGATTTTAGAGATAAGGAATAAAAAATTATGAATAAATCTAAGCGACTTTTTACTAAATCCAAGCGATCTTTTCGTAGGCGTTTGCCCCCGATCCAATCGGGGGATCGAATTGATTATAGAAACATGAGTTTAATTAGTCGATTTATTAGTGAACAAGGAAAAATATTATCTAGACGGGTGAATAGAGTGACTTTAAAACAACAACGATTAATCACTATTGCTATAAAACAAGCTCGTATTTTATCTTTGTTACCTTTTCTTAATAATCAGAAACAATTTGAAAGAAGTGAGTCGACCCCTAGAACTACTAGCCTTAGAACCAGAAAAAAATAGACTTATTCTTCAATTGAATAACAATTCCAATCTGAAGGAATTAAAAAAGAGATTAATGTTTTGTTCGAAAAATCCAATCAAGAATCAAAATTTGATTGTTACGTCTGTGTCTATCATAAAAAAAAAAAGAAAAGAATCGTCGAAAAGAAAAAAAAATAACTCGTTTTTTAGCGACTATATACTCTCGTTTTGTTTTGACGACTTTTTTTATAATACTAATTTCTACTCTACCTTCCCCGAGCTCATTCTCCTTAGAACTCTATTTAAAATATTTTCGTGGATTTCTTCCAATCCCCTTATTTGTTTATGTCATTCGAAATTGTATAAAGACAACTCCTATTTAATAGAGCTATTTGTGCAAGTATTTTCCGATTAAGAAGTAATTGCTTCTTGTACAGATTGTGTATGAATTGGTTATAACTATAGAATACCCCCATTTCGTGAATTACGGCATTTATTCGAGTGATCCATAAACGGCGAAAATCTCTTTTTCTTTTACCCCTATCCCGATGAGCCGAAACTAAAGCTCTTATTCTCTGTTGAGTCATAGTTCGTGTAAGTCGTGAATGAGCCCCTCGAAAGCTTGATGCAAATAAACGAAGTTTTGTTCTACGCCTCCGAGCTATATATCCGCGTTTAATTCTAGTCATTGAATAAATCAAACTTTGATGAATAACTAATTCTTTTTTTAGTTATTCTTTCCCCCTTACTAGTCTATTAATAACCAAACGAATTATTCCAATGTATAAAAAAAAATTCCAATGGCTTTTGCTACTCTAACCTTCCCCACCACTATTTTTTGCTAGGTATTTTCCTTTGCTTTGAAAGGATAAATTCCCTTGATACTTGATATCAAAAAGTAGAATAACTACAAAAAGTAGTAAATATAATTGGATAAATAGTGGGTTCCATCGTTTCTATGGTTACTTCTAAAACGGTGAGGTCCTCTCTATACACCGGAGCTCCTTCTTTTAATTAATCAATACTATTGGTAACTTGTACAATTCACATTCTTTGGCTCTACCCCATGAATATTCCAGTAATAGGTCTTTCACAATGAGATCCCCTTTATACAGTAACGGTATTTCATTTTTAAAATTGATTTGGTCATTTACCCTGTTAGTCCGTTCTTTTCTTTCAAGAGTGGAATCTTTTTTCTAAAAAAGGGAATTTCCCCCGCTTAATGGATAATAATTTGTTATCATTGGGGGTTTTCTAAAAAATGGAGTTGATTGGATTTGCACCAATGTAAACCATAAGTTTCAGACACAATAGAATATATGAACGATCTATATTTTTTAAATAATGAATCGAGTTCCTCCATTCTATTTTATTCACAGGTACTGATCCTTGATATTTCAAAAAGAATGTCCTTTTTTTTTATGTCTCAGTCTATGATCTAAACGAGTCGCACATACACCCGAGTACATGTTCCTCGTCGCTGAGGGCATCCCCGAAGCGCTGGGGATTTCGTGACATTTCGGATTGGCTGTCTTGTATTTCTAATAAGTTGTTTAATGGTTGGCATACGGAATCATATAAATAATGGGCTGGTTTAGATTAGTTCTAACCGGCTAATTCTGAATTACTTCTCTTCAAGATTCTCTTCAATATTTTTTTTATATTGAAGAGAATATGAAACTAAACCTTTAATCTAAAAAGATATAAAATGAGAAATTGTAGATTTGCATGAAATCGCTCCTATTTTTTATTGAACCGCTACAAGATCAACAATTCCATGAGCTTGGGCTTCTGTTGCTGACATAAAAACATCCCTTTCCATGTCTTCGGATACAACCCATATAGGTTTGCCCGTTCTTTGTACATAAACCCTTGTGATGGTTTCGCGAAGTTTTAGTAGTTCTTCCGCTTCCAAGATAAATTCTCCCGTTTGTGCCTCATAAAACGAACTCGCGGGTTGATGGATCATTACCCTGATGATATAATAGAAAAGGTTCTTCTATTTCGCAGAATGAGGCGGGATAACCAAAACCAAAAAAACGGAGAAAATTGAATAACCGTACAGGCTTTTTTTGTGCATTGCATACGGCTCCACAATGGAATTGACTTTTTTGAACTTTCCTTTTGGCGAAAGAAAACAAAATATAGGTTGTATTATACGCAGATCCAGAAATCATCCAATTACCATCCTTCTTTTTTTGTAGGAGTTAAAAAAATACTATGATGGTTCCGTTGCTTTATATATCATTTTTTTGATTCGTCTATGATTCAGCAATCCCAAAGTGTCTTTTTTTTTTTTTATAAATTTTATAAATAAGCTTCCGGTGTGAAAACAAAGTTTGTGACGCTCAAATGTGCCCGAATAGGTAAGATATCATTTGAAATACCTCTTCCTTATCTCATACTACTCTTTCAATATATAATCTAATTTTTTTTAATCTAAAAAATTGCATATTGAATTCGAAGTGCCATGCTATTATTACTTAACTAATTCATATTTCCGATGGCGAAGGCATAGTATTTTTTTCTCGAAAATAAAAAAACTCATTGGCGCCAAGCGTGAGGGAATGCTATACGTTTGGTAATTGCTCCTCCGACCAGGATAAAGGATGCTATTGAAGCGGCCAATCCCATGCATATTGTCTGTACATCGGGTCGCACAAATTGCATAGTATCATAAATAGCCATTCCAGATATTACCCATCCACCAGGAGAGTTTATAAACAAATAAAGATCTTTGGTATCCTTTTCTATACTGAGATATATCATAAGACTAATAAGTTGATTCGAGATTTCGGTATCAACCTCTTGGCCTAAAAAAAATAATCTTTCTCGATAAAGTCGGTTGATTAGGATAAAATTTTATTCCTTAGGAGCCGTACAGGCACCTTTTGGTGCATACGGTTCAACAAAAATTGTGAAAAAATCAATGTGTCGATTCCAACCTCCCCTTTTTTCATAGAAGGTTTTTCTTTCTAACTTATAACGGAAGGGCTTGCTCCCAAAAGTAAAAGAAAAATTCAGTTTTGGCGCCTTTTATTAGATATTATAATCCTCTAATAAAACGATTGATTAAGCCTGTCAGACTCATTTGATTCATTGATATTTTTTTTTCATCGAGATTCAGTTGAAATGGCGATGGTTTTTTCTTGTTCCTGAACGGGCTTCTTCCTTTTTTTATTCCATTTTTTAGGTTTATGCTCTACCCCGAGTAAAAGGAAAAATTTGCCCGATTTTGATTTGCACATATAGGACAAATGAACCAAATACCGCGTCTTTTTTTACTACTCCTTCTTTTTTTTCAATTCATTTCTTTCACATGTCTTCTGTCAAATAGTCAACAAATTTTGAATTATATGATTTAATTTGAGCAACAGTTTTAGATCACCCTGTTTCAATTTTTTTATAGAATTTTTTATCATAATTTTTCATATCATATAAGTAGTAATTATAAAAATATTATATATTAATTATCAATTGGGTTTTTGCTAAACGGAGCCTGGATACTTCATTTTATTAGTCCGATCACGTAAACCATAAAAAAATTTTGATAATCTAATATCAATCTAAATACTCCCTGCATTTAATTCCACTTTATTTTTTGCGCTTCGCGTTACAAATTTTTGATAATTCAATCAATCTTTTTGAGCGAAACAGAGGATATCTCGATCGAGGGAGAAAATGGGGAAATCCCATATAGCCCAATATATCTGACAAGTCGCACTATATGTCAACCCAAGATGTATCTCCTTCTCCAGGACTTCGAAAAGGTACTTTTGGAACGCCAATAGGCATGAAATGAAAAAAAAGAGAATGAAGTTCTCTATTTCACTTTGATGTGGAAACGTAAGATTGGGGTTTCGGGTTTTAATACTATTATCCCCTTTTTTCCTACTTTATTAATCATATTTAAATTCATGATATTTAATACATAAGTTGAATAAGCTAAAATAAAATATAAAATAAAAGTAAAGTAAGAGAGAATGAATAAAAATAAAGGAAATTCTTTACGAACGGGCTTCTGAATGATTAACAATAATAGCTATCTTGGTTCATATAAAATAGGAGTCACCCCCATTGCGTATTGGTACTTATCGGATATAGAATAGATCCGCTTCCCTTTTTTTCTATGAATTGAATTGTTCCATTATTACTAACAGAATAGAACAAATATTAATCCTTTCTCCGAAATAATTACCTAAAAAGGGGGGGTACGTAGCATAGTTTTTTCCAATGCAATAAAGTTACATAGTGTCTATTTTTCGTTGATAAAGGGGTATTTCCATGGGTTTGCCTTGGTATCGTGTTCATACTGTTGTATTGAATGATCCCGGTCGTTTACTTTCTGTTCATATAATGCATACTGCTCTGGTTGCTGGTTGGGCCGGCTCGATGGCTCTATATGAATTAGCAGTTTTTGATCCCTCCGACCCCGTTCTTGATCCAATGTGGAGACAAGGTATGTTCGTTATACCTTTCATGACTCGTTTAGGAATAACCAATTCGTGGGGCGGTTGGAATATTACAGGAGGGACTATAACGAATCCGGGTCTTTGGAGTTACGAAGGGGTAGCCGGAGCACATATCGTGTTTTCCGGCTTGTGCTTCTTAGCAGCTATTTGGCATTGGGTATATTGGGATCTAGAAATTTTTTGTGATGAACGTACAGGAAAACCTTCTTTGGATTTGCCCAAGATTTTTGGAATTCATTTATTTCTTTCAGGAGTGGCTTGCTTCGGTTTTGGCGCATTTCATGTAACAGGATTATATGGTCCTGGAATATGGGTATCCGACCCTTATGGACTAACCGGAAAGGTCCAACCCGTAAACCCGGCGTGGGGCGTGGAGGGTTTTGACCCCTTTGTTCCGGGAGGAATAGCCTCTCATCATATTGCAGCAGGGACGTTGGGTATATTAGCGGGCCTATTCCATCTTAGTGTTCGTCCGCCTCAACGTCTATACAAAGGATTACGTATGGGCAATATTGAAACCGTCCTTTCCAGTAGTATTGCTGCTGTCTTTTTTGCAGCTTTTGTTGTTGCTGGAACTATGTGGTATGGTTCTGCAACTACTCCCATCGAATTATTTGGTCCTACTCGTTATCAATGGGATCAGGGATACTTTCAACAAGAAATATATCGAAGAGTTAGTGCTGGACTGGCTGAAAATCAAAGTTTATCAGAAGCTTGGTCTAAAATTCCTGAAAAATTAGCTTTTTATGATTATATTGGTAATAATCCAGCAAAAGGGGGGTTATTCCGAGCGGGTTCAATGGACAATGGGGATGGAATAGCTGTTGGATGGTTAGGACACCCCGTCTTTAGAAATAAAGAAGGGCGTGAACTTTTTGTACGCCGTATGCCTACTTTTTTTGAAACATTTCCGGTTGTTTTGGTAGACGGAGACGGAATTGTTAGAGCCGACGTCCCGTTTAGAAGGGCAGAATCAAAATATAGTGTCGAACAAGTAGGTGTAACTGTTGAGTTTTATGGTGGTGAACTCAATGGAGTGAGTTATAGTGATCCCGCAACTGTGAAAAAATATGCTAGACGGGCTCAATTGGGTGAGATTTTTGAATTAGATCGTGCGACTTTGAAATCCGATGGTGTTTTTCGTAGCAGCCCAAGAGGTTGGTTTACGTTTGGACATGCTTCGTTTGCTCTACTTTTCTTCTTTGGACACATTTGGCATGGTGCTAGAACCCTCTTCAGAGATGTTTTTGCTGGTATTGATCCCGATTTGGATGCTCAAGTGGAATTTGGGGCATTCCAAAAACTTGGAGATCCAACTACAAAAAGACAAGCAGTCTGATGCAACATTGCTTTTTTCTTCTAGTTTCTGTTTGCGATTTTATTTAATAGGTAGGGTACTGTAGGAATCTTGATTTAAATCGCTGCCGTTTCTTTGACTCTTTTTCTTTCTTTCTTTATCCAGAGGGATACTCCCAAGTAAACAAAACAGGTATGAAAGCTATAATTGTAAACCACGATCAAATTTATGGAAGCATTGGTTTATACATTTCTTTTAGTATCCACTTTAGGGATAATTTTTTTCGCTATTTTTTTTCGGGAACCACCTAAAATTTCAACTAAAAAATGAAATAATTTTGCATTATCTTCATTGACGTAATCAGCCTCCAAATATTTGGAGGCTGATTACGTCAACTAGTCCCCGTGTTCCTCGAATGGATCTCTTAGTTGTTGAGAGGGTTGCCCAAAGGCAGTATATAGAGCATACCCAGTAAAACTTACAAGTAACCCAGATATAAAGATGGCGACTAGGGTTGCTGTTTCCATTATTATAGAATTGAAAGACCACACTGGATCTATGCTAAGATCATTTATTTACAACGGAATGGTATACAAAGTCAACAGATCGTAATGAATACAAAATAAGATTTATGGCTACACAAACTGTTGAGGATAGTTCTAGATCTGGTCCAAGAAGCACTACTGTAGGGAAGTTATTGAAACCGTTGAATTCCGAATATGGTAAAGTAGCTCCTGGATGGGGAACGACCCCTTTGATGGGTATTGCAATGGCTCTATTTGCGGTATTCCTATCTATTATTTTGGAGATTTATAATTCTTCTGTTCTACTGGATGGAATTTCAGTGAATTAGACTGAGAAGAATCTTGAAGTTCTAGCTTTTAGCTCGATACAAAAAAGTAAAGTATGTAGGTCTAACAATTTTAGCCTATTCTCCTTTGGTAGTTCGACCGCGAAATTTTTTTCTGCATTGTATATTTCCGGAATATGAGTGTGTGACTTGTTAGAATTGACCCTATGGATAGTACAGAGAATGGGGTCTGTCATCTTTATCAAGATGGTTTTACTTCGTCGGATATTCATTCGAGTATCTGGAGCACGAAAAAGATCAAATAGATCACAAAGTATTCGAACTATGATTCATACTTAATACTCAGACCTCGTAGCCGGACTTCTTTCCGTTCTATCTTATAAACTTTAATAAATCAAAATATTTTTCTGCTTTTAAACTCTTATTTGGATCAAAGGACAAACGCTTCTTTGTATTTTATGTTTTTAGTCATTATAGCTATTTTTTTGATTGAATAAGTGATGATCCAATGGTTCTCACTCAGTGAACTTTGGACTTTGAAGGTTTCATTGAATTATCGTGGTTCTCGTATGAATCTGAGGTTTCAATTGATTAGTTAAGTA